AATTAGACCACAAAAGTAAGAATAGCAATACCTAATAAACTACCTAATAGGTTAAATACCACTCTTAATCTAAAAACTAAAAGTTGTTTTATGGATTTATGGGTCACTTCTTGAATTGATGAGCTAAGCATTGAAAGGGTGGAGAGGTTGAGGTAGTAGTATAGAGAGATGAGGGATCCTGCGAATAAAAGTAAAATACAGGGGTATATGTTTGTTTGTATTATTAGTAAAATTACTAATAGCTTAGGGAAAAAGCCTATCAGCGGAGGTAGTCCTCCTAAGGATAGAAGGGATGTAAGTAACACAATTCTTGATGTATTTGTGATTTTTTTTTTGTTCAGTTGTGTAAATGAGGAAGTATTATCCTGGGAAATAATTAGGAAAATGGAGGATGATAAGAATAAATAGGTTATTAGGTAGATAGCGAATACTCTTGTGTTTAGTAGGAGGGCACACATTATTCATCCTGTGTGAGAAATGGATGAGTAGGTTAATAGGATACGTAGTCTTGTTTGGTTAACTCCTCCGAGAGAGCCGACTAGAGCTCTAATAGCCCCTAATAAAAGCAGGTGGTTGGGTCTATTGTTTATGTAAACAATGAGAAGTATTGGGGCGATTTTTTGTCAAGTTAGGAGTAGGAAGCAGGATCCTCAGGATAAGCTTGGAGCAATGTTAGGTAATCAAAAGTGGAAGGGAACTCCTCCGAGCTTGATTAGAAGAAGGACTATAAAAATAATACTTCTAATTTCTGATTGGGTTAACAAAATGTCCCAAGAAGAGGAGGTGTAAAAGGCTGCTATTCTTATTATTAGGATAGCTCTGGAGGCGAGAGCTTGAATAATGAAGTACTTAATGGCCCTCTCTCTCTCAAAGAGGGAGCCAGAGCCTAATACGATAGGAAGGAAGCTTATTAAGTTAAGCTCTAAACCAACTCAAACTCCTAACCAGTGGTTGGAGGACAGTGAGATTAAGGTACCAAGAAACATCAGAAATAGGAATAGGAACGTAAATGGGAATCTTTTAGTATACATAAAGAAGGGATGGTTTTGAACCATCCGAAGTAAGGTTAGCAGCCCCACTTCATTCTCAATCATTCTTAGGAGACTCACTCAAGGGACCCTTGAGACCATTCATGGAGTAGCCCAAGAAGAAGAATTAAAATAAAAATAATTGCTCTTCTTCTGGCGTAAATAGAGGGAGACCATAATATAATAGGTACTAATGGTAGAAGTAGCACTACCTCGATGTCAAAAATTAGAAAGATAACTGCTAGTAAGAAGAACCGAACTGAAAATGGAACTCGAGCAGATGCTGTTGGGTCAAACCCACACTCGAATGGTGAAGACTTTTCTCGATCTACTACTGAGGATTTACTTACTATCCATCCTAGTGTAAGAATAGTAAGGGTTAACAGAAATAGGATAGAGGAAACAACTATTAATATTGACACGGATATTGGGTACATAATATGTCCGTGATTTACAACATCAATGTAATCCGTTATTCCGGCTCAATATCAAGCCCGAATGGTAAAATGCATTACTATTTTTTAATTAACAATTAAATGCTATTATTAGCTTCTCTTCGGGGAGGAGGAAAGCGAGGTGAAGTAAAAGAATGGGCTAAAGGAATTAGGAATAGGTTTCCAACTTGCGGGCCGAAACCGCATGTGATACTTCACTTTAATTCTCCCTTGTGTGTAAAGGGCTTTAAGGGTGATCCTACTACCTAAATGCAAATCAGGGCTTCTAGCTCTTAAAGTATAAAGCCAAGGGGTTGTACGACCATTTTTAAATTAAAAGTTTAACACTATAAGTTAAGTTACCTTAAATTAGGATCCTCATCAATATACACATGTGTATAGAAACAATCAAACAACGTCTACAAAATGTCAGTATCAGGCAGCTGCTTCAAACCCGAAATGGTGGGAGGACGAAAAATGTTGTGATGCTGTCCGTAATAAGCAGACCAGTAAGAAGGTGGAGCCGATCAGTACGTGGAGTCCGTGAAAGCCTGTTGCTACAAAAAAGGTGGAACCGTAAGCACTATCTGAGATAGTGAACGGGGTTTCTTGGTACTCCCCTACTTGGAGAAAGGTAAAGTACACCCCTAACACGGAGGTGAAAAATAGACCTTGGTTAGCTTCTTTTAGATTTCCTTCTATGAGTGAGTGGTGAGCTCATGTAACTGTGACTCCTGAGCCCAATAGGACTGCGGTGTTTAATAGAGGAACTTCAAAGGGATTAAGGGGGGTAACTCCAATTGGTGGCCATGATCCCCCGAGTTCTGGAGATGGTGCTAATCTTGAGTGGAAGTAGGCTCAAAAGAAGGCAAAAAAGAAGCAGACTTCTGAAATGATGAACAAAATTATGCCTCAGCGCAAACCTGAGGCAACGTTGGATGTGTGGAACCCTTGGAAAGTTCTTTCACGTACGACATCCCGCCATCATTGCAATATTGTAATGACAGTTAAAAGTAAGCCCATGGTGAGTAGGACACTGTTATGAAGATGTAGCCAAAGTGCTAGGCCGGAGGCCAAGAGAAGGGCTCCTGTGGCCCCTGTGAGGGGCCAGGGACTAAACTCCACTAAATGAAAGGGATTTCGGATCATTGAGAGAATAGTTTATAGATTTATAGTTTTGTTATGTTTTTTTTTTTTTTTTTTTTGGGTGGGAGGAAAATTAGCTGTTGAAAGCTTATGGGGTGGGATTGGGGCTTAGTGGTGTATAGGTTTGCACGTTAAAGTTTCAGTTTAAGGGAGTGTGATGTGACACCTAGGTTAGAGGGTTTATTTGGTGGGGGTAGCGTAATGGTTAGAGTTTTGTGTGTGTTGGTTACTTGTGTGTGTGTGTTGTTGGGTGTTGCTTTTTTTACTTTGTTTGAGCGAAAGGGGTTGGGGTATTTTCAGATACGTAAGGGTCCCAACAAGGTGGGGGTGGGGGGACTTCCTCAGCCTTTGGCTGATGCGGTTAAATTATTTTCTAAGGAGCTGTTAAGTCCGGTTCAGTCCAATAGTTGGTTTTTTTATTTGTTTCCTGGATTGGGGTTGTTTTTAGCCTTGATTTTTTGGGCATTGTATGTTGGGGCGTATAGTTTTGGGAGGTTTTGCTTGGGGGTTTGTTTTTTTTTGTGTGTGTCTAGGGTGGGAGTTTATTCGGTGTTGGGGTCTGGTTGGTGTTCTAATTCTAAGTATGCGTTGCTAGGGGCTTTGCGTGCTGTTGCTCAAATCATTTCGTATGAGGTAGGGATGGCTTTGATTTTACTATGTCCGGTTTTTATATACTATTCTTATAGGTTTTATGATTTGTGTGATGGGCAAGGTTGTCTGTCTTCAGGGTTGATGATTCCGGCAGTGTTTGTGATGTGGTTTGTGTGTTGTGTTGCTGAGACGTATCGGGCACCTTTTGATTTTGCTGAAGGGGAGTCGGAATTAGTTTCTGGGTTTAATATTGAGTATGGGGGTGTGGGTTTTGCGGTGTTATTTATGGCTGAGTATGCTAATATCTTGTTTATAAGGTTAATGAGGGCATTGTTATTTTGGGGGAGGTTTTTTGTGAGGGGGTTTGTTTTTTTTAGGGTGGTAACGTTGTTTTCTTTTTTGTATGTTTGAGTGCGGGCTAGCTATCCGCGGTACCGGTATGATTTGTTGATATACTTGATTTGAAAGGTTTTTTTAGTTTGTATTTTGGGGGTGGTTTGTTTAGTTGTTGGGGTGAGGGTGAGGGTTATAGGGTGGGGCTAAGGGTGCAGAAGGTAGTTTATGTAAAATTTTAATATTGGAAATTAGTGATTGAGGAAGGCCTTATCTTCTGAATATGAGATTAATAGTGGTGTTTTGTATACTTGTTGGTGTGATGTTTGGGATTTTGGTGGTTTTTCAGCCTTTGAGGTTGGGGGTTATGGTTGTGTTGATGAGGGTGGTGTCTAGTTTTTTTATTGGGAGGTCGGTAAGATGTTGGTATGGGTATATGCTTTTTATAGTTTATGTTGGGGGGTTGTTGGTTATGTTTATTTATGTGGCTAGTTTGGCGGCTAATTTGATGTTTGTGGGGGGCATAGGAGTGGTGGGATGTTTTTTGGTGTTGTTGGGGAGAGGGGCATATTGGATGAGCTTGGGGAAGAGGTCTTATGCTAGGGTTGTGGGTTATTTTGGGGATAGGGGGTTTGTGTCTTTGGTGGGAGGCAGAGGAGGGGGTATTATAGAGAAGTCGATGGTGTGGGGGTATGTTGGTTTGGGGGTATTGCTTTTGGTTGTGTTGGTTGGGGTGGTTAAGATTTGTTATCGTTGTGATGGGCCTCTGCGGCCTTTTAGTATGTATTATGCTTAGGTCTATTCGAAAAAGACATCCGGTTTTTAAAGTAGTTAATGGGGCTTTGGTGGATTTACCTGCCCCTGTGAATTTGTCTAGTTGGTGGAATTTTGGTTCTTTATTGGGGTTGTGTCTGGTGATTCAGGTGATTAGTGGTTTGGTTCTTTCTATGCACTATAGAGGGAGGGTTAGTGAGGCTTTTAGGTCTGTGGCACATGTTTGTCGGGAGGTAAATATGGGCTGGATGTTTCGGGCATTGCATGCTAATGGGGCTTCTTTTTTTTTTATCTGTTTGTATTTTCATATTGGTCGTGGGTTGTATTACGGGTCTTATTTGTTTTTGGAGACGTGAAATATTGGGGTGTTGTTGTTGTTGTTGGTTATGGGAACGGCTTTTGTTGGGTATGTGCTTCCTTGGGGGCAAATGTCTTTTTGGGGGGCTACTGTGATTACTAATTTATTGTCAGCTTTGCCGTATGTTGGGAAGATAATGGTTGAGTGGGTTTGGGGAGGATTTTCAGTGGATAATGCTACGTTGGTTCGGTTCTATTCGTTGCATTTTTTACTTCCTTTTGTGTTGATAGGAGGAAGGGTGGCTCATTTGTTGTTTTTACATGAGAGCGGTTCTAATAACCCTTTGGGGGTTAACAGTGATGGGGAAAAGGTGAGGTTTCATGTTTATTATACTGTGAAGGATTTGTTTGGGTTTTTTGTTTTTGTTTTTTTTTTGGTGGAAATGAGGCTTATGTTTCCTTATTTGTTGGGGGATCCTGATAATTTTATTCCTGCGAACCCTTTAGTGACTCCGGCGCACATTCAACCGGAGTGGTATTTTTTATTTGCTTATGCTATTCTTCGGTCTATTCCTAATAAGTTAGGGGGCGTGGTTGCTTTAGGGATGTCGGTGTTTGTTTTGTTTGTTGTTCCGATGGTGCATGTGGGTGTGAAAAGGGCTTCTTTTAAGCTGTTAGATCAGTGGTTTTTTTGGAGTTTGGTGAGGGTGTTTTTGTTGTTGACGTGAATTGGGGGGTGTCCTGTGGAGGCTCCGTATGATGTGGTTGGACAGGTAGTGAGGGTTTTGTATTTTTTGTTGTATTTGGTGCGTCCTTTGTTGGGGTATATTAGTGTTGTTTTGTTGGGGTAGCCATTACTAAAGGTTAGGGTTTGTTTTGAAAGCAGATGTGGAGGTGTTCGAGTCGCTTAATGGTTTAGCATAGTTAGAAATGGTTTTGTTATATTCGCTGGTTTTGTTGTATTTTGTAGGATATATTTTTGGGGTTTTTGTGGTGGTGATGAGGTTTAAACACATTTTAAATGTGTTATTGGGCTTTGAGGTAATGATGATTAGGGTTTATTGTGGGTTTTGTTTGTTGGTGGGTAGAGGGGAGGTGTGTTTGGTGGGGGTATTGTTAGCTTTTAGGGGGTGTGGGGCAAGGTTGGGGGTAGGTTTGTTGGTGTCTTGTATTCGTGGGCACGGTAATGATTACGTAAGGGGTTTGAGGTTGTATAAGTGTTAGGTTGTGTTTTTGCGTTAGGGGGGTTGTTGGTTTTAGTGGACAAGGAGGTGTGGGAGGTGAGTAAGGGAGGGTTGTTTTTAGGAAGTGCTTATTTATTGGCGAGTTTTAGGGGAGGAGAGAGGAGGGTGTTTGTGGGTTGTATGGTTATTGATGGTTTGAGTGGACCCCTTTTGTTGTTGAGGTTGTGGGTTAGGGTGTTAATGTATTTGGCGAGGGAGAGGAGGGTTAAAGGAGGGGGGGGGGAGAAGGTATTTTGTGGTTTGGTTAATTTGTTGTGTTTGGTGCTGCTTGTTTGTTTTTGTTGTTCTAGATTTGTTTGGTTTTATGTTTTTTTTGAATTGTCGTTGCTACCTACGTTGGGGTTGATTTTGGGGTGAGGGTATCAGCCTGAGCGGTTGCAAGCAGGGGTGTATTTGGTAATGTACACTGTGACATTTTCTTTGTTTTTATTGGCTGGGCTGATGTGTGTTTGGGGTTGGGAGGGTAGGTTAAGGATGGTGGTTGTTGGGTATAGTTTGGTTGGTGTGGTGGAGGGGTGGGGAGTTTTTTGGTGTTTTGTTTTTTTGGGGGCGTTTTTGGTGAAGCTTCCGGTTTTTTTGGTCCATGTTTGGTTGCCTAAGGCTCATGTGGAGGCCCCAATTGCCGGATCAATGATCTTGGCGGGGGTGTTACTTAAATTGGGGGGGTATGGGGTTTTGCGGGTGTTAGCTGTTTTGTTGAAGGGTGTTGGGTGGAGTGGAGGGTGGTTATTTGTTGTTTGTTTGTGGGGAGGCGTACTAACATCGTTGGTTTGTATTCGTCAAAGGGATGTTAAGAGGTTAATTGCTTATTCGTCTATTGGGCACATGGGAGTGATGCTTGCTGGCTGTTTGTCTGGATTTTGGTGAGGGTGGCAGGGGGCTTTAATAATGATGTTGGCACATGGGCTGTGCTCTTCTGGTCTATTTTGTTTGGCTAATATGATATATCAGAGAGTTAAAACTCGTAGGCTGTATTTGGTTAAGGGAGGGTTAGCTGTTAGTCCGGTGATTTGTGCTTACTGATTTTTGTTTTGTGTTTTTAATATGGCTGGGCCTCCCTCTGTGAATTTGATTAGGGAGCTGATGTTGTATATTTCGATGGGTGGGTATAGGTTGTTTGCGGGAAGTTTTATTGTGTTATTGAGGTTCTTGGGGGGAGTATATAATTTAGTGTTGTATGTTAGTACCCAGCATGGAGAGATGGCTGAGTATGTTTGTATGGGAGGGAGAGGAAGGGGAGAGGATTATTTGTTGTTGTTGCTTCATATTTTTCCTTTAGTGGGATATGTGGTTGGGTGTGGGGGACTGTATTGGTGGTATTAGTGGAATTAGTTTATGTGTAAAATGTCAAGTTGTGGTGTTGGCGAAGGGGTAACCATTTCATAGTGTTTGTTGATTTGAAGTTTTATTTGAAGGCTAGTAATTTTGCTTCATTGTTTTTGGGGGGAATGAGGGTGAGGATGTTCGTTTTTGCTGTTTTTTTGGGGTTTGGGTGTGAGGGGTGATTGGTGGTGGTTGAGTTGGTAGAGGGTGAGAGGGTGGTTGGGGATTTTAGGTTGGTGTTTGACTGGGTTGGAACGAGATTTAGAAGGGTTGTGTGTTTGATTTCTATGTGTGTGCTTCGGTTTTCATCTAGGTATATGAGGGGGGACGAGCACTTAGGACGCTTTGTTTGGCTGGTGATGCTTTTTGTGTTATCTATGAATTTGTTGGTGTTTATTTGTAGGCTTCCGGCTTTGTTGTTGGGGTGGGATGGGCTGGGGTTGGTTTCATTTTGTTTGGTTATTTACTATCAGAATCGTAAGTCGTTGGGTGCGGGAATAATTACTGGGTTAATGAATCGTGTGGGGGACACCCTTCTTTTGTTTTCTATTGTGATTATGTTTAGGATGGGGCATTGGAATTTTTTGGGGTTTTGGGTTTGTGCGGGGGGGTGGTTGGTGTGTTTGATGGTTGTTGTTGCTGGAATAACTAAGAGAGCTCAAATACCTTTTTCTAGGTGACTTCCAGCTGCGATGGCTGCTCCTACCCCTGTTTCTGCGTTGGTTCATTCTTCTACCCTTGTGACTGCGGGGGTCTTTATTTTAATTCGGTTTTATCCTTTTTTGTGTTGTTATGAATTTTTTAATAGTTTTTTAGTGTTTGTTTCTGTGGTGACAATAACGATGGCTGGATATTCTGCGGTGTTTGAGTGGGATATGAAAAAAGTGATTGCCTTATCTACTTTGAGTCAGCTTGGAATAATGATGTTAGCTTTAGGGATGGGTATGCCTTATGTGGCTTTGTTTCACTTATATACTCATGCTTTGTTTAAGGCTCTTCTTTTTTTAAGGGCTGGGGAGATTATTCATGTTTTGGGAGGTAAACAAGATATGCGTTTGATTGGGGGGGTAGGTGCGGAAATACCTTTGACTGTAGGGTGTTTAAATGTGGCTAACCTTTCATTGTGTGGTGTTCCTTTTTTGAGTGGGTTTTATTCTAAGGATTTGATCCTGGAGGCCTTAATTGTTGGTCCCAGAGGGGTGGTGATAGTGGGTATGGGGGTGGTTGCGAGGTTTTTGACTGTTTTGTATACGGTTCGTTTATCTTTTAATATTTTGTGGGGCAGTGGGACAGAGAGTTTTAGCGGAATTAGGGATGAAAATAGGGTATCTACTACTCCGATGATTGTTTTATGTAGAGGGGCTTTGTGAAGGGGTTGTATCTTTCAGAGAAGGTTTTTTAGTTTAGGTGAGCATTTTGTTGTGAGGTTTTGGGTTAAGGGAGGTATCTTGGTATTGGTGGGGGTTAGGTTTTGGTTGTGTTTTGTTGGGGTTTTGGGGGGAGGTAGTAGAGTTAGATATGGGGGCGCGGTTTTGTGGTTTTCTTCTAGAATGTGGTTTTTGAGTAGCTTAAGGGTTGTACCCATAATTAGGTGGGGATTGGGGATGGGACATAGTGTTTTGAAAGGAGTGGATCAAGGTTGGAATGAGATTGTTGGGGGGCAGGGGGTGTTAGGAGCGTTAAAGGTTGTAAGGTCTGCTTGTGAGGTGTGAGTAAATAAGATGTTGGTTGGGTATATGCTCTTTGTTTTGTTGGTAGGGGTTGGTGTTGTTTTTATTTAGAATTGTTTTAAAGGTAAGGTTATCTAATTAGCGTGATCGTCTGAATATAGGGAGAGGAGAAGGCTGAAAATATATCCTTGAATGAGGCTGACGCCAACTTCAAATAGGAAGTAGCCAATTTGGATTATGAGAACGATTAACACGATTGTAGCTGAGAGCGTGAAAACTCAGGAGCTGAGGTAGTTACCAATGAGACCTAAGATGATGTGTCCGGCTCCCATGTTAGCTGCTAAGCGTACAGATAAGGTGAGAGGGCGGACTGTAATACTTACCCCTTCAATGATGGATAAGAAGGGTGAGAGAGGGGCGGGGGTGCCGGTGGGCAGGAGGTGTGAAAAGGTCTGGTGAGGGTTAAGGGTGTATGAAGATAAGATTATGGAGAGTCACAAGGGGACGGCAAGAGAGGCGGTTATGGCTAGATGTGCTGTTGGGCTAAAAACGTATGGGAGAAGTCCAAGAAGGTTTAGAAGAATTAGAAAGAGAAATAAAGATGGGAGAATTAAAGGCATCCCTAGTAAGTTTTGTCCGAAGGTGCGCTTAATTTGGGAAAGTATAATAGACTTAGGGATGGATAGGAGGATGTTTGGGCGGGTTGGAGGCAACCACAAGGAGGAGGAGTAGAAGATAATGACGTAGAGGGAGGTGAGCCAGAGCACTCAGTAAGAGGAGAGGAAAACTCTGTTGTGATCATCAAAGGTTGAGAAGATGTCAGATAGCATATGTGTGGAGGGTTGTTTTGTAGTTTTGTTATTGAGCTGCTGAAGGAAGGGGGGGGGACAAAGATAAGCCCACAGCGAATCCAGGTGGGGTGAGGATGTCTTTTTAGTATAATAAGTATAGGTGCCTTCCAAGCATTAGGTCTAAAATCGTTTAGAGTAGATATAAGGGTATGGGGGGCCCAAATATCTAGAGAATGACTTTAAAATAGGTGCGTTTAAGCGAAACAGATGATGGAAATTACGAAAAATTTACTGCCCTGAGAGATTTAGTATCACAATCTTCGGTTTACAAGGCCGCTACTTAAAACAAGCTTCCAGGGCTGCTACGGGAAACTCCTTAAAATTGGGGGATTTTGACCACATAGGGGTAATGTTTATAAATATTTTATTTAGCCCTGTTTTGAGGTGATTGCATTACAGTTCAAAATAGGCACTGAAAAAAAAAAGGGCCGATTTTCTATGAAAAAGTTATAAAAACAACTTTCGCGCATAGCCCACATTGGGCTAGATGTATATAGGATGCGAGAAATGGAAGAATAGGAATAGAATATAGAATAAGAAGGAATATAGATATGAATGAATGAATGAAAGAAAGGTGTATAGAGTGGGTATATAGACAGTATATAGGGTGGAACACATGTGTATAGAACAAGATGTATAGATTATGTCCATATGAGTAATAAGAATAAGTAAACAGTGTGTAGAGTGATTACCGGTTAGTACCCTAACCTAGTATATGTTAATAGTATGAGTAAACAGTGTATAGAGTGATTACCGGTTAGTACCCTAACCTAGTATATGTTAGTAGTATGAGTAAACAGTGTATAGAGTGATTACCGGTTAGTACCCTAACCTAGTATATGTTAGTAGTATGAGTAAACAGTGTATAGAGTGATTACCGGTTAGTACCCTAACCTAGTATATGTTAGTAGTATGAGTAAACAGTGTATAGAGTGATTACCGGTTAGTACCCTAACCTAGTATATGTTAGTAGTATGAGTAAACAGTGTATAGAGTGATTACCGGTTAGTACCCTAACCTAGTATATGTTAGTAGTATGAGTAAACAGTGTATAGAGTGATTACCGGTTAGTACTTTAACTTCTGTGTGTGTGTGTGTGTGTGTGTGTGTTAGGTGTGTGGGGAAGTAAGGGGGTATAAGGTGATTATCGGTTGGTACCATGTTTAGGTATATGTTAAAAGTGTGGGTGTCAAGGTAGAACGTAAACTTTGTGTAAGTTGTTAGTTGTTGGGGTCATCTTTACTTGTTTTAATAGAGCAGGTTGTTAGTTTATGTGGGGTGGTGTGGAGTGCACGAGAAGATTTGGGTTTTTAAGTGAGGGTTCGGACCCTCTCCTACAAGGTCTTAGGTTAATGTAAACTATTAGTCTTCAAAACTTATGATATGTCGAAAGCGTAGGTCTTGTGTGAGGTGGCTGATTTTTAGGTGTTGAATTGTAGATTCATTTAATGGGTGTATAAGCCCTCTCATAAGGCTTAGGAGTTTGAATAGAACAATGAATTGCAAGTTCATAGGTACTTAGTGGTGTAGGCTTAGTAGTAAGATAAGCTAATGTAAGCTAGTGGGTTCATACCCCAAAAATAATTTGTTTCAATTTCTTGCTAACAATTTGGTTCTGGTTGGTAAATAGTTAGCGGTGGCTTTAAACATACATGTCAGACGTGCGAGTGGTGAGTAATTACTTACTCTTTTTTGAACGCCTTAAAGGTATTTAAAAGGGGTTAAGTTAGTGTTAAATAGTGATAATGTTTAGGAATATTGGGCCCTCTTTTCAGTAGTAAGTTTTATACAATGAGTGAAAGTTTTATATAGTATTGTCAAGGAAGGCTGGTCAATTACTGTGCCAGCATCTGCGGTTAAACAGGGAGTCTGAGCTAACTTTAGGCGGTAAAAGAGAGTTAGGTGTTAGGTGTTAGCTTTTAATGGGCAAGGGATCCCTTAAGGAGGGGTAAAATCTGGAGTTAAGTGGGATTAAGGTATGGCCCCATTAACTGAAGCTTTGATGGTTTTTGAAGAAACGGGGATTAGATACCCCCTTATTATTAAAGGTAAAATGTTGAGACTACCTAGGTATTACGAGCGTTATGCTTAAAACCTAAAGAACTTGGCGGTATTTTAGGGCTTTTCAGGGGAGCCTGCCACATAATCGATAGTCCTCGTGCATATTAACTTCTTTTTGTTTGATCAGCTCGTATATCGCCGTCGATTTGTTTTTTTTTAAGAAAAGTGAGAAGAACAGAAAAATTCATAGTTGTTACATCAGGTCAAGATGCGGCTTATATAGAAGGGTAGGTGGGCTACAATTTTTGTTTTAAAATTACGGATAGGAGTTTGCAATTTCTCTTTGAAGGGGGACTTGATAGTAATTTCAAACAGTAGTGTGGAGGGGTGAATTGAGCACTAAGATATGTACATATCGCCCGTCGCTCTCGCTGGTGGAAAGTAGGTGAGATAAGTCGTAACATAGTAGAGGTAGGGGAACCTGCTTCTGGAAGTGAGAAGTAACATAAGTAAATGTGACCTTTTTACGCTTGGTTAATAGTAAATATTACTCTTTTCACAGCGGGTAGTCTTATGTGAGTGAATAGATAGTGATTTTTTTTGGTGTAAAAGCTTTGGATGAAGGAGTAACTGGTGTGAATTTATGATATGACAGATAAGTACTGAGAAGGAAGAATAAGAAACAGTAAAGAAGTAGGCATTAAAAGGCGTACCTTTTGTATAATGGGTGAGTTATACGTTTTTAATTATATTAGAATTCCCGATTTAAAATGAGCTACTACGGCAGACGGGTAATGTGGAAAGATTACAGTAAAGGTTGTGGTAGTTGTGAAATGCTAATCGTATTTTAAGGTAGCTGGTTTACCACTAAACCTATGTGGTAGGTAAGATGGCTTTTTGTGTCCTCTATAAAGTAGGGGTGGCGATTAGGTTAGCTTAGGGGCCCTAAGGGTGAAGCTTTGGGGTTAAGTTGGATAAGAGAAGTACACAATAGTTAGGAGTAGGGATGAAAGTGCCCAGCTTTAAGTGGAGGTTGTTATTAACCATTTCGGTAGCGAGTAAAATTTATGTGTGGAAATATCCGAGATGTGGTGGTAAATGCCCTAAAATTTTTGGTGGGGGTAAATATAATGCTTGCATGAGTATTGAAATTGGATGTTAGTTTCGTGAATAATTAAAGGAAGGAGCAGTTGATGATTAAGTTTTAATTAAATGTAGTTAAGGAATTCGGCAAACATTAATTCCGCCTGTTTAACAAAAACATGTCTCCTTGTAGGATAAAGATTGGGAGTCGGGCCTGCCCACTGAGTGAGTTTAAATGGCTGCGGTACACTGACCGTACTAAGGTAGCATAATAATTTGCCTTTTAATTGGAGGCTAGTATGAATGGCTTGACGTGAAATATGCTGTCTCAACTATATTTAGTAGAATTTAACTTTTAGGTGAAGAGGCCTAAATCTTGTGGGAAGACAAGAAGACCCTATTGAGCTTTAAATATTTGTGTTGGTGAGAACCTAAGATTTATATGATGGTCACTATTTTTAAGTATGTTGGTTGGGGCGACCGAGGAGTACAAAAATAACCTCCTCGTAATGTAAAGAATTTGTTATGAACGAACCTGTAATATAGGTTATTCGGTAGTTACCATAGGGATAACAGCGTAATTTTTTTGAAGAGTTCATATCGAAGAAAGAGATTGCGACCTCGATGTTGGATTAAGGTGTCCTAAGGGTGAAGAAGCTCTTGACGGTTGGTCTGTTCGACCATTAATAACCTTACATGATCTGAGTTCAGACCGGCGTGAGCCAGGTTGGCTTCTATCTCCCATATTTTGTTGAATGTTCTACTTAGTACGAAAGGACCAGTAGAATTAAATGTGTGTTTAAAATTTAAATTTAAGTTTCTTGATTTGGGTTGGCAGATGAGTGTAATCGATTTAGGATCGATGGATAGGATTAAGTTAACCTACCCAAAATTAAGGTGGTAGAATAGTACGATAGATTTAAGCTCTAGGAATAAGTAGTGAGCTTTCTTAATAACTTATTTAGCTTATAAGAGCGCAGCGTTGAAGGTGCTGAGGAGGTTGATGTAAACTAATATGTATAATGAAAATAGTAGTTAGGTTATCATCACTTATAGTGGGGAGGTAGGGAGGGAGCGTAGTGGTGCTTGTAGCTGAATGGTTTTGCTTTTGTCCAAAAAATAATAATGCTCAATGTAATTAGGCCAAATCAAAAGAGGGTTATAATTAGTAATCAGTTGAGGGGTGATAGTTGAGGCATCTAAAAAATATCACTTCTGTGATGACTTAGGAGTGACGGTCCTACGTTAATACATAACTCATTTTTTAAATGTTTTTTGATAACCACAATAAGAATCTTGGAATGTTTACGGATTCTATTGCAATGGGTATGAATGAGTGGTTTGCTCCACAGATCTCCCTACACTGCCCATAAAAGACTCCTGGTCGTTGTGATAAGAATCTAACCTGATTTAGTCGACCTGGGACAGCATCTAGTTTAATTCCTATTGAGGGGATAGTTCAAGCATGAAGGACGTCTGCCGAAGAAACAAGGGCGCGAACGTTAGTTTTTATGGGAACAATAAGACGATTGTCGACTTCTAATAGGCGGTAGGTTCCATCTTGCAGCTCGTTGGTAGGAATCATATAAGAGTCGAACTCAAGATTGAGGAAATCTGAGTATTCATAGCTTCAGTATCATTGATGTCCAACCACTTTAATAGATAGTAATGGGTCATTTACTTCATCTAATAGATAAAGTAATCGTAGAGATGGGAGAGCTAGGAAAATAAGAATAATTGCGGGAACGATGGTTCAGATAGTTTCCACTTTTTGACCTTCAAGAATTATCCGTGAGTTAGTTTTATTGGTGATTAATGTGTAAGAAATGTATCCTACCAAGGCTGTGATTATTACTAACACAAATATGGCATGGTCGTGAAATAAGATTAGCTGCTCTATTAGGGGTGAAGATGCGTCTTGGAACTTAATTTGTCCTCATAAGGCCATTTCTACAATGTAAGAGCTCCTGTTTCTGATAAGTTATGGAAATCGGCTGGTAGTCGATTGCTTCATTCTAAGGAAGTATTAAAATGGTTAGTTCATACCACCCTTCGTTGGGAAGTTAAGCTTTCCCAAACAATGAAGATGAAGATTATAACAGCCACAAATGAAATAAAGGAGCCCATAGACGAGACAATGTTTCATTTGGTGTATTGGTCAGGGTAATCTGAGTAACGTCGGGGCATACCTCTTAAACCTAAGAAATGTTGTGGGAAGAAGGTGATATTTACTCCTGCGAACATAAGTAAGAAATGTGCTTTGGTTCAAGTCGGGTGTAGTGTTACTCCAGTGATTAGAGGGTATCAGTGATTAAATCCGGCAAAAAGAGCGAAAACTGCTCCTATGGATAGGACGTAATGGAAATGAGCAACTACGTAATAGGTGTCATGAAGTATGATGTCTAGAGAAGAGTTTGATAGAACAATTCCTGTGAGACCACCTACTGTAAATAGGAAGATAAAGCCTAATGCTCATATTATGGGAGCAGAAAATTCAACTACTGATCCGTGAATCGTAGCCAATCATCTAAATACCTTGATTCCTGTGGGTACGGCAATAATTATTGTTGCTGCCGTAAAGTATGCTCGAGTGTCAACGTCTATACCAACAGTGAATATGTGGTGGGCTCAGACAATAAATCCCAGTAAGCCGATAGAGAGTATTGCATATACTATTCCTAGTGCCCCAAAGGTTTCTTTTTTTTGAGAGTAATGTGTCACGATGTGTGAAATAATCCCAAATCCAGGTAAGATTAGAATGTACACTTCTGGATGACCAAAAAATCAGAATAAGTGTTGATAAAGAATTGGGTCTCCTCCTCCAGCTGGGTCGAAAAATGAAGTATTGAGGTTTCGATCTGTTAGTAACATAGTAATGGCTCCTGCTAAGACAGGTAGTGATAGAAGTAAGAGGATTGCTGTGATTTTTACTGACCAGACAAATAAAGGTATACGCTCTAATTGAAGGCCTTTTCAGCGCATGTTAATAATGGTGGTGATGAAGTTTAATGCTCCTAAGATTGATGAGACCCCAGCTAAATGTAGTGAGAAAATTGCTAAATCTACTGATGGTCCAGCATGAGCTAAGTTATCTGACAGCGGTGGATATACGGTTCATCCAGTTCCTGCTCCCCTCTCTACTGCGGCGGAAGATAGAAGTAACATTAAAGATGGAGGGAGAAGTCAGAATCTTATGTTGTTTAGTCGAGGGAAGGCTATATCCGGTGCTCCTAATATAAGGGGCAGCAATCAATTACCAAAGCCCCCAATCATGATTGGTATCACTAGGAAGAAAATCATAACAAAAGCATGAGCTGTAATGATTACATTGTATAGTTGGTCGTCTCCTAAGAGAGTTCCGGGTTGTCTTAATTCTGTTCGAATTAATAAACTAAGGGATGTTCCGACTAAACCGGACCAAATCCCGAATAAAAAGTAAAGAGTCCCAATATCTTTGTGGTTTGTAGAAAATACTCATCGCAT